ATAGTAGAAAAAAACTTATACTTATACAAAGCTATATACGAATCACCCACACCCTCTTCTTTTGTATTTCATTAATTGACTTTCCTTTAAATTAAGACGAAATTCTCTAAAAAGAAACCCCCGCTTTCTTTAAAATATCATAAACAGTTCCTGTAGGTTGAGCACCTTTTTCAAGAAAAAATAGAATAGCAGGAATATTTAAATACGTTTGATTATTTATCGGATCATAAAAACCCACTTTCCGAAGATCTCTTCCTTCTCTTCGGGATCGGACATCAATTGCAACGATTCGATAAACGGCTCATTGGGATAGACGTAGATAAACTAGAACCCCCCCTAGAAACGTATACGAAGCTTTCTCTTCGTACGGCTCGAGAAATTAGAAGATATGTCTATGTATACAATTCGAATGTCAAATAGATCTATAAAAGCATTAAATCAAATCAATTAGACTAAGATTATTTAATACTTTTTTATTCTTCTTTTTCTTTATCAAAAAAAAAAAATAATTTGTATTCTCAAAACTCAAGTTGAGTAACTCGGAAATATGAAATAGCTCAAAAGAAAACCCTTATGTATTTGATTTTTTGAGTGGTCTCTAACCCCTTTTTCTTTGTCTCGTTTAGAATATATTTGGACTCCTTGTTCTTGATCTAGTTGTCGAGACAATTAAAAAAAAGATATTTCCTTGTTCCAAAATATTTTATCTTTGCCTTGAATCATTGGGTTTAGACATTACTTCGGTGATTTTTAATCGTTTCAAAATGGCAGCAACACGGCCCTTTTTCTGATTTATTTCTATCAAAGAATCATAAACGGTTGATTCCCGCAAGATACACTTTTGATCAAAAGAGTTTCACTAATTCCAACAAATTTTCCTTTTTTGGATTTGAAACTTGCTCGAATTGAATCCTTTCGATTTAGAAATCGAAAATAGACTACACTTACGAAGTTGTTCCAACTTATTAATTGGCACTAACCCTAGATCCTTGCCCTGAGAAATGAATCAATACTTTCTACTCGAGCTACATCACATACTGTTTACACTACAACCCAAGAAAAAATGAGGTTTCGAGTGGAACAGAACAAAGGATGTCGAGCCAAGAGCACCTTCATTCCTATATAATAAAAAGGGTGGGTGTAAGAATCCACAACTGATCATGTCCTTCAAGTCGCACGTTGCTTTCTACCACATCGTTTCAAACGAAGTTTTACCATAACATTCCTCTAGTTTGGAACTGATATGTAATTGATTCAATTAGGGAATCATGAATAGTCATTTGTTCGGTCGTTCCATTGGTTTCTAAAGAAGTCTTAGAAAGAATTCAATTTAATCCTCGATTTTCTTTTTATTGGATGAATGCAATATTTTTATTTTATTTATTAATTTCTAAATATTAGGAAGAAAAAAGTTCTTTGTATTGAATCTACATTGCATCTTCAAGTAACTTGAGAGGATATATTCAACAATCTTAGACTTCTTCGAATATCAAATACTCATAAGAAATCATTCAATTCAAATAGTTATTGAATTGAAAAAAAACCTACCTGGATATCACTATTTGAATAAAGTTTTCCTAAAGATTGCATTTATCATCATAAATAATTCATCTTTGAATTAAACCTCAGTGATTAAAAAAATATAGATAGATAGAAAAAGAAATAAATTTCTTTTTTTCGTGGAGTGAATAAAAAAAAGTTGATGTAAAGGAAGATTTAGGCTCTTTTTCTTTCATTTCATACTGAAAAATAAAATCATAAAAAAAAGAATTCCCTCTATCAGATAGACTGAACAATTGTCATTGGAATGAATTATGAATATTCAATATAGAATATTTCAAATTAACGGATCCAAAATCTTTTTCAAAAAACCAAAAAACGTTATCACTGAAATAGAACGACAATAATACATTAAGCATTTCCTCATTTTACGCGTAGTTTCTTTGACTGGTGGGGGTTCGTTCAATAATTTTTATTTAAAGCAAGGGGAATAGAATATAGGATGTATGAATTACCCCCCCTGTATATATTATTACATATATTTACAATTATATATGCGAACCAAATCAAATACGAAATGAAATACCTAAAAATGAGGTTCAAAGAAAATAGATACGTTATATGTATGTAACTTGATTATTTCTTAATCCAATTTTCCAATTTGTACAAGCACAGCTAGTTAAATTGCTATCTTACATTGTTAATTAATTCTTATTATATGGGACGTAAGGCTTTTCGAAGTAACTAACTTAAACTTCAATATGAATATTCAATATTCAAAGTATAAGGGGATGGACATACGATGAAAAGCGCATTCAACCTCTTTTGCAACCCCCTTTTTTTTTTTTCTTTATTTCCAATTCTTCGAATCTAGATTCCTAGATCACAACTCGATTCAGTTTCATCTATATGTATCTTAGTTGAATTTAATTTGTGAAAAAATAGGATTTAAAGAAGAATAGAATCATTAAAAATCAGAAACAAGAATCACATAATATCCAATATTTAACTCTTAAAGAGTAGAGAAGGTAGTTCAAAAAACAGAAGGTAGTTCAAAAAGAAAACCTTTCTTTATTGTGATAATAGATATTTCTATCTATGTTTCTATCTATATATAGAATAGGTATTCCCTGGGACGGAAGGATTCGAACCTCCGAATAGCGGGACCAAAACCCGTTGCCTTACCACTTGGCCACGCCCCATTTCAATTTCTATTCAATACTACTAAAGAGTAGTATTGTTTTTGGTTGTTCGTCAATTCCAATCTAAAATAAATATCTATGGACTCTATTGTTCCTAGGGTTTTGACACGTGTAGATATACAATGAAGCTGAATTTATTGATCATTACATATAATTCAATTAAGATATTGTATAAAAGTATGATTTCTTCTATTCTTTTTTGAGAATTGAAGGATTTTTGATTGGGTGAGTTCAAAGAAGGATTTTTTGGTATCCCTTACCTTTTTTTTTTTCATTTTTAAGGGATATCAATTATCAATAACAATAACTCAATCAAAATACAATTATCTCCAAGTCCAAGAAAAAAAAAATGTTTGTTATGCTTAATATCTTTAGTTTGATCTGTATCTGTCTTCATTCCACCCTTTATTCAAGTAGTTTTTTCTTAGCCAAATTGCCTGAGGCCTACGCTTTTTTGAATCCAATCGTAGATTTTATGCCAGTAATACCCCTTCTCTTTTTTCTCTTAGCCTTTGTTTGGCAAGCTGCTGTAAGTTTTCGATGAGATCTTTAATACTGTCCTAGACATGATTTATTCGAAACAAAAAAAAATTGGAACAATGGATAAGATCGGATAAGTCTTACAGCATGAACATGAACCCTCGATTCAAACAATTCTTAGATAGCTGCAAAAAATCTGACTCCCCTCTTTCCTCATTCGGATTCTTTTTCATTTATTGAAAAACCCTTTTAGAGTCATTTCAAAATAGGAAAGATTTTTTTTTTATGAAAGACTCGACTCTTATTCCAAATGAATTTCTGAAAATTCTTTTTGATTTTTGATTTCGAGAAACCATTTTGTTTATTGGTGTCAAAATAGGATATGGGGTATAAAAATGGAGAATCTATTCTCTTTTTTTTTTGAAAAAAAAAAGATCTTGGAGATTGTGTAATGCTTACTCTCAAACTCTTTGTTTATACAGTAGTGATATTTTTTGTTTCTCTCTTCATCTTTGGATTCCTATCTAATGATCCAGGACGTAATCCTGGACGTGAAGAATAAAAAAGCCTTTCTTTTTACTTGCTTAATTTTTCAATGTTCTTACTTAGGATTTTCTCTATTTTACTTAGGATTTTATCTATTGTACATCCTTATTTATTATATGAAATAAAAAAAAAACAAAGGAAAGGTTTTGAAAAAAAAAATAAATAAAATAACAAGTCATCAACGGAAACGGAAAGAGAGGGATTCGAACCCTCGGTACGAAAAACTCGTACAACGGATTAGCAATCCGACGCTTTAGTCCACTCAGCCATCTCTCCCAATTGAAAAAGGATAATTACTATCTTACATTACACAAAAAGTAAGGCTTGAAAAAAAGCCTTTCTTTTCTTTATCTCTCTTTATTTTTTTTTACTCTATTAATATATACAACTTTAATATATACTACTTTTATAAGCAATCCCATTTAGATAAAGAAAAGGTTCTAAAGAGATATTTCGAATAAAAAAAAAAAAGAAAAAAGCAAGAATACCTCTTCTTCCGAAAGAGCTTTTTTTCTTTTCACGGCCTGGCCTGGTCAGTACCTAGCCGGGCCATTTTTTGTTCCATTCCAAATCATAGATATAGATAAAATGATTTGTTTGAAAACAAAAATGCTTATTATTGATTATTGAAACAACAATCAGAAGAAGGGATCTTTCCATTCCTCTGATATGGAATTTCATTCTATAGAATCAAAGTGTCATTTTTTATTATTATTATTCTTTCTTTTCTTATTTTTTTTCCTTTACTGGAAAAAAAGAAAAAAAAAATAAGGAACTGTGGATTGTTGTGCAATGCATTCTTATGTCATAACATAAATAGTTTTATCGAGCCCTATCTGTTCTGTCAAAAATCCTCCAGCAAAAGAAAGAACTTGTTCTTTCTTTATTTAAATTTTGAATTAGGAGTGCTCTTTTACTAATCTGATTAGGTTTACTGACAAAACCAAAACAAACACGTCAATGCTATAATTTTCATCATTATTTTGTTTTGGATCCTATCTTGATTACGTCCGATTACCTTTTTTTGTTCGACAAAAGTTTCATTTATATACAATAATCGCATTGTAGCGGGTATAGTTTAGTGGTAAAAGTGTGATTCGTTTTATTAATCCCTTTTATAGTTAAGGGATCCCTCGGTTTGATTTGATTCATATTCCGAAGAAAAACTTTATTTCTTAAAAGGATTTAATCCTTTACCTCTCAACGAAGGATTCGAGGAAAAATATACATTCTCGTGATTTGTATCCAAGGTTCAATTAAAAATGGAAAATT